TAGTATGTAAGGTATAACTATGAAAAGAGGAAGAAGCCGAGCTACAAGAAAAATTCCTGCTGCTACCATGGTAGCAGCATGGATAAGAGCCGAAATAGGGGTAGGCCCTTCCATGGCATCGGGTAACCAGACATGAAGGGGAAATTGGGCAGATTTAGCAACTGCGCCGGAAAATAATAGGAAGGCACATAAAGTAACAAATAAAGGATTAACTTCATTATTATAAACCAAGTTTTTTAGTATTTCAAACAAATCCCGAAATTCAAAACTACCTGTTATCCAATAAAAACCTAAAATTCCTAATAATAACCCAAAATCCCCGACACGATTAGTTACAAACGCTTTTTGACAAGCATTCGCCGCACTGGGTCGGGTGAACCAAAAACCTATTAATAGATAAGAACACATTCCAACTAATTCCCAAAAAATATAAATTTGTATTAAATTCGAACTAGTAACTAATCCCAACATTGAAGTATTGGAAAAACTCATATAAGCAAAAAATCTCACATATCCCCGATCATGAGACATATAATTGTCACTATAAATAAGAACCATAATACCAACACTTGTGATTAATATTGACATAATAGAAGTAAGTGGATCAACCAAGTAGCCAAACTCTAAAGAAAAACCATTATTGATGGTCCAAGACCATACAGATTGATAGGCAGAATTGTTATTTAGTTGCTGAATAAAGAAATGGGCTGAAAAAAGCATAACTATACTTAATAATAAAACACTCGGAAAAGCCCACATACGGCGAAGATTTTTGGTTGCCGTTGGAAAAAGTAGAAGTCCTGCTCCTATTAACATAGGAACTGGAAGTGGAATGAACGGTATGATCCATGAATATTGATATGTATATTCCATAAAAAAATAAATAAAAAAAATTATCTTAATTAATTGTTTCTGATTCACCGGTTCTTATTTCTTTTCTTTTGAAAGCGATCGATTAATAAAAAAAATTAAGATATATAAAATAAAACTTAATATAGAATTTTCCAGCCTTAATTATTCGGAATCTTTCCAAACTACTTCAACTATTTCAAATGAAGATGAAGAGTTAGGGTTAGTCAAATGATATGAACAAGTTACGAGTGAAAAATAAATATGTACTTTGTTTATTATTAAGTTTCTTATTAATATTGAATTGAATTGTTAATATGAAATTTAAATTTTTAAGTAAAATTTTATGAAGATAAAAACTAAAAATTGCATTTTCGGTCTAATTATTACGTATTAAAATAATTTTTTTATATCTATAGAGCAAGGATAAATAATGACAGCAAAAACAGTATTTTATACGAATCATAGGAACCATAACTTGAACTTGACCCATAAAACCTATTTCCCATAAAACAAAACCTATTTATTGCAGTTGGGTTATTTTATTCCCAATCATTAACGAATTCATTTTAGAACTAATTGATTGTCTTCCATTACAATAAAAGCTATTTGTAGGAAATGCTATCCCACACTTTTTTTATGTAAAATAAAAAAGGAGGGGCCAATAAAACGGCTTTTAGAAAGTATTTTGTATATTTTAATCGATTAACTATTAGACTCATTCGAGTTTGAAAATTAAGTGTACTTTTTCTTCGAACTTGACCAATTTAATTAATATAATAGAAAAAGAAAAATTATTAAAGTTTTTTTAGGAGAGGTATTGGTTTTTTAAACCTTTCGATGTATTTTATTACATGTAAGAATGTAACATGACAAAAAAAGAAAGCAAACACGCAACCCCTTTGTTTGTATTTTTTTTTTATTTTAATTTGATTTTATCAACTTCAATCTATTCTATTTGGCATAGTAGATCTTATTGTTCTTAGTAATATTTTAGACGATTTTTCCATAGACCTTGGGAGTGTAATTTAGAGAATAACTAGATAGAGATATAGTAAAGAACAATTGATTTTGAACAATAGATGTCTTTCACATCCAACCGACGAACCTATTATCATTTTTTAATGGCAGTTCCAAAAAAGCGCACCTCTAGTTCAAAAAAACGTATTCGTAAAAATTGTTGGAAAAGGAAGGGGTATTGGGCAGCATTGAAAGCTTTTTCGTTAGCGAAATCTCTTTCTACCGGTAGCTCAAAAAGTTTTTTTTATGTGACAAATAAATAATAAACCAATAGACTAAATAATCTGGATCGGTCTAATTCGAAAAAGAGTCTAATTTTTGTTAGAATTTTATTTATTTATAAGTTTTTTTTTTTCTAAAATTTAGAAGTTATCAAAATAATCTAAATTACTATTTAATAAATTACTATTTTTTTTTTCATTTAATAAAACAAAATTATTTCCCTTCTCTAATGTTTTAACCTGATCAATAACAATATTAAATTGAATTTATTTTGTTTTTTTAGTAGAAATAAGAATTCGGTTGTCTACTGAATTTTAAAAATGAATGGTATTCTTTTGTTTGAAAAAAGAATAAACGCAAGCACAAGGTTTCACCTTTGGTTTTGGTATGCTTTATCATTTTCAAGATGGGGATTCTCACCTTCCCCATCGACTTGACTCGATAATCCATTTTTATTTTTAGTTACAAACGTTCCGTTTTATTTTCAGGAGACTGTAGAGTAATAAACTACGAAACGAAAAATCCCGTTCCGTTGTTAGTTAAGTTAAAAAAACGGATACCCTAAAATGAAAATAATAAATAAATAATAAACAAAACGATTTGAAACAAACTTTTAGTCATCAATTTGAATGTTTCCTAAAAAAATATTGAATTAACCGCCTCAATCTCGACGATTGAATAAAAATAGGTTATTATGATTTCGAATAAGCCGCTATGGTGAAATCGGTAGACACGCTGCTCTTAGGAAGCAGTGCTAGAGCATCTCGGTTCGAGTCCGAGTGGCGGCATGGCTTTTTCTAAAAGAGTAAGCCCTATAATGAATTCAATTCCCGATTTCAATTCCTATAATTGAGGCTCCCCGTTTTTAATAATTTTTATGATATTTTCAACTTTAGAGCGTATATTAACTCATATATCCTTTTCAATCATTTCAATTGTAATTACAATTCATTTGATAACTTTATTAGTCGATGAAATCGTAGGACTATATGATTCATCAGAAAAGGGGATGATAGCTACTTTTTTCTGCATAACAGGATTGTTAGTTACTCGTTGGATTTATTTTGGGCATTTACCATTAAGCGATTTATATGAATCATTAATTTTTCTTTCGTGGGGTTTTTCCATTATTCATATGATTCCGTATTTTAAAAAACAAAAAAACTATTTAAGCGCAATAACCGCGCCAAGTGCTATTTTTACCCAGGGTTTCGCTACTTCGGGTCTTTTAACTGAAATGCATCAATCCGCAATATTAGTACCTGCTCTCCAATCCCATTGGTTAATGATGCACGTAAGTATGATGGTATTGGGCTATGCAGCTCTTTTGTGTGGATCATTATTATCACTAGCTCTTCTAGTCATTACATTTCGAAAATTCATAAGGATTTTTAGTAAAAGCAATAATTTATTAACTGAGTTATTTTCCTTTGGTGAGATTCAATACGTGAATGAAAGAAACAATGTCTTACAAAACACTTCTTTGATTTCTTCTCAGAATTATTACAGGTATCAATTAATTCAACAATTGGATCGATGGAGTTATCGTATTATTAGTTTGGGGTTTATCCTTTTAACCATAGGTATTCTTTCGGGAGCAGTATGGGCTAATGAAGCATGGGGATCCTATTGGAATTGGGATCCAAAAGAGACTTGGGCATTTATTACTTGGACCGTATTTGCGATTTATTTACATATTCGAACAAATAAAAATTTTGAAAGTGTAAATTCTGCAATTGTGGCCTCAATGGGCTTTTTTATAATTTGGATATGCTATTTTGGAGTTAATCTATTAGGAATAGGGTTGCATAGTTATGGTTCATTTACATTACTATCTAATTGAATTGAATAAAGTACTTGACAACTAGAAGCATAGGACAGCATACGTATATATATGAAAACCATCAAGAACCATTTGAATTATTCCATTTCCATTACTTGATTCAAATGGTTCTCGAAAATGTCAAAAATATCTGGTTATATGGTTATAATAGAATTCCAATTTTTTATTTAACTTAAGAGCAGAAAAATACTTTTTTTATTGTACAATGAACGATTTAAAAAATCATCGTATTTTATATTTTGGTTTATTCACAAAAACTATCTATAAAAATAATTCGATATAATAGCTTCGACCTTGTCAACTGATAATGCGAAAACGAAATCGGGATAAATACCAATACCTATTACAGGTAAAAGGATAGAAATCGAAACAAATAACTCTCGCGGTCCAGAATCAAAAAAATAAGAGTTTGGGGCATTAAAAAGCTTGTATCCATAGAACATCTGGCGTAACATAGATAATGAATAAATAGGAGTTAATATCATTCCAATTGCCATTACAAAAGTAATTAATACTTTTGTCATTAAAAGATATTTTTGGCTAGTAAGTATTCCAAAAAAAACTATCAATTCGGCAACAAAACCGCTCATGCCCGGTAATGCAAGCGAAGCCATTGATAAGATACTGAAAGTCGTGAATATTTTTGGAATTGCGATAGCCATTCCGCCCATTTCGTCGAGATAAACAAGTCGTATTCTATCATAACTTGTTCCGGCCAAGAAAAAAAGCGCAGCGCCAATAAATCCGTGAGAAATTATTTGTAAAACGGCCCCATTGAGCCCTGTATCGCTTATAGAACCAATTCCTATAATTATGAAACCCATATGAGATACAGAGGAATAGGCTATTCTTTTTTTTAAATTACGCTGACCGGGAGATGTTGAAGCTGCATAGATTATTTGAATTGTGCCTACTATCATCAACCAGGGAGAAAATATAGAATGGGCATGGGGTAATAATTCCATATTGATCCGAACCAATCCATACGCTCCCATTTTTAATAAGATTCCGGCTAAAAGCATACAAGTACTATAATGTGCCTCTCCATGGGTGTCTGGTAACCATGTGTGTAAGGGTATGATCGGTGATTTGACAGCAAAAGCAATAAGAAATCCAATATAGAATATTATTTCTAGTGCTACAGGATACGATTGATTAGCTGATGTTTCAAAATTTAATGTCGGCTCATTGGAACCATATAAACCAATACCTAGAACTCCCATTAATAAAAAAATGGAACCTCCGGCAGTGTACAAAATAAATTTTGTAGCTGAATACAAACGTTTCTTTCCCCCCCACATCGATAGAAGTAGATAAACGGGAATTAATTCTAACTCCCACATGATGAAAAAAAGTAAAAGGTCTTGAGAAGAAAAGGGTCCTATTTGACCGCTATACATTGCTAACATTAGGAAATGGAATAGTCGGGAATCTCGAGTAACGGGCCAAGCCGCTAAAGTAGCTAAAGTTGTGATAAATCCTGTCAGTAAAATGGGTCCTATAGAAATTCCATCTATTCCCAACCTCCAGTAAAAATCAAAAAAATTGATCCATTTATAATTCTCCGTTAGTTGCATTAACGGATCATCCAATTGGAAACGATAACCGAATGCATAGGTTGTTAGAAGGAGTTCTACTATACATATACATATAGTATACCACCTTATTACCTTATTTCCTCTATGAGGAAGAAAGAAAATTAAGGAACCCGCGGATATTGGCAAAACTACAATTAGCGTTAACCAAGGAAAATTATTCATGGTAAAAACAAAATAAACTTGGACCAGAAAAACCCGTGCTCGAAATAAATATATTTGAGCGCGGGTTTTTGTCGGTAAGGGTAAAAAAATCAAATGTATTCGAGTAGGGTTTTCTGGAACGTATTAATAAGCTAGACCCATACTTCGAGTTGTTTCATGCCATAAATAAACGCGAACACTCAAGAAATCCGTTGGGCAGGCGGATTCACATCTCTTACAACCAACACAGTCCTCTGTTCTTGGAGCAGAAGCTATTTGCTTAGCTTTACATCCGTCCCAAGGTATCATTTCTAATACATCGGTTGGGCAGGCTCGCACACATTGAGTACACCCTATACACGTATCATAAATCTTTACTGAATGTGACATTGAATCTATAAATTTTTGAACGTCAGAAATTTTCGATCTAGTAAACTTGTAAATGACTCATATATTTAGACACCAGATGAATCAATAATTTACCAGAAATTTGGAAACAATCTACTTCTGGATCGACTCATGCGATAGAGCCAAGATACTTTGATTTCTTACATTTTCGAAAACATGGATTAGATTTAATGTATGGTCATTTAATTCGAATTTATGAATATTAAAATTTCAATGATTAATACAATACTACTTATTCAACAAATTCGATTGATTGATACGAGTTGATTTTCTGTTACGATAAATTGACGAAACAATAGCCGGTCCAATAGCTGCTTCAGCGGCGGCAATAGCTATAACAAAAATTGAGAAAACATTTCCTTTTAATTGCCGACTATCAAAAAAATCAGAAAATGTTACGAAATTTATATTAACCGCATTCAGTATAAGTTCAAGACACATAAGGGCTCTAACCATATTTCGGCTCGTGATCAATCCATAGATACCGATAGAAAATAAGTAGGCACTCAAAACAAGTACATGCTCGAGCATCATTGACTAACTCCTTATCAATTTTGATTCATTTCAATATGAACTGAACAACAATTCAACAGATTCAATTGACTAGAATATAAAGTCCGGAACAAAAGAATATATTGTATTGGTAATAGATTAAATAAAAGAATTTCTATTTTGGGTTTTAGACATAACCAATACCTATTTTAAAATTGAATATAAAAAAATGTAATAACACAGAACAGAATTGAATTTGGATTACTGTTGCTAATTCTAGAGATTTATTACTGGCGCGCTACGGCAATTGCGCCTATCAAAGCGACTAAAAGAATTATCGAAATGAATTCAAATGGAAGAAAAAAATCTGTTGATAAATGAATTCCAATTTGTTGACTATTACTTATCAAATCTTGCTCTATAATCTGGTTTGATCTTGTAGTCCAAATAATCCCGTACCATGACGTATCTGTAATAGTAACCATTAGTAAAAAAAAAATACTTGTACAAACTGGCAAAGTAAACCCGTCCCCAACAGTCCAAAGATTAAAATCTTTGTAATATTCTGAACCATTCATGAACATCACAGCAAATACAATTAAAACATTTATAGCTCCCACGTAAATAAGAAGTTGTGCAGCAGCTACAAAATAGGAGTTTAATAGAATATAGAATAAGGATATACAAACAAGAACCAGTCCCAATGAAAAGGCGGAATAAATGGGGTTGGTAAATAATACCACACCTATACCTCCTAGTATAAGACCCGATCCCAGAAAGACTAAAAGAAAATCATGTATTGGTCCAGGCAAATCCATTATATGTAAAATAAGAGATAAATAAATCAAAATGTTTTTCATGACCTTATTGAGACCCGACCAGAAATTTTTTTTTCTAATTTTTGAGAAATTCCTAATTAAATCCTAAGGGATATGACTAAATGTAGGTACAATTATTGGGCTAATTTTATTCTTTATCTGAAGGAGTAGTTCTAATCCGAAACTTTAGATTTCGAAATATATACAGATATATTAATTAATAGATTATAGATTAATAGATTTTCAATCCAAATTAAGACTTGGTTCTTACCAACCAATCAATACTTGGAATTTGTAGTTATTGACCAAACAAAACGAAAGAACCCCTAATTTCTTTAAATTAGATCAAAACCGAACCTTAGTATTGTTAAAGTAATTGGAAATTATTCTTTAATTAAGAGATTTACTTATTTTTTATTTGAGGCGAATTAAAAATTGTTCTAATTGTATAATCGTCAATTACTGACATTGGTAAACGACCCAAAGAAATTTGATTATAATTTAATTCGTGACGATCATAAGTAGAAAGTTCATATTCTTCAGTCATTGATAAACAATTTGTTGGACAATACTCAACACAATTACCACAAAATATACAGATTCCGAAATCAATACTGTAATTAAGTAATCGTTTCTTGCGAATATCCGTTTCCAATTTCCAATCAACAACGGGTAGATCTATAGGACATACGCGAACACATACTTCACAAGCAATACATTTATCAAATTCAAAATGAATTCGACCACGGAAACGCTCCGCGGTGATTAACTTTTCATAAGGATATTGAATAGTTACGGGTAAACGATTTGCGTGGGATAAAGTAATCATGAAACTTTGACCAATGTACCTTGCAGCCCGTACTGTTTGTTGACCATAATTCATGAACCCAGTTACCATAGAAAACATATCGTGAATATATATATATGAATAATTTTATGTTTGTTTATTTCTCTTGGTTGAGACAAGTTGTGAATATAGAATATTCCTTTACAGCGAAAAGAGTTGGGAAGAAGTTGTTAATAATAGATTACCGAGCGAGATAGGTAAAAGAAATTTCCATCCAAGATTTAAGAGTTGGTCCATTCTTAGCCTCGGTAAAGTCCATCTTGTTGTGATAGGAATGAACAAGAACAAATAAGTTTTAGCTAATGTAATAAAGATACCAATTGTCGCTCCAAAGACTCCACCCATTTTATTTATTTCAAAAAACTCAGAAACATATATGTCCGGAATAGAGATATTCCAACCTCCCAAGTAAAGAACTGTTACAAATAATGAAGAAACTAATAGGTTTAGATAGGAAGCAACATAAAATAAACCGAATTTGATACCCGAGTATTCGGTTTGATAACCTGCTACTAATTCTTCTTCTGCTTCTGGTAAATCAAAAGGTAATCTCTCACATTCTGCTAGGGAAGAGATGAGAAAAATGATAAATCCTATAGGCTGACGCCACAAATTCCACCCCCCCAAACCGTATTTTGATTGCGCCTCAACTATATCAATTGTACTTGAACTGTTAGATAATCATAGTCGGTGATACCATCACTGTTACCATCGCTATTACAGAACCGTACATGAGATTTTCACCTCATACGGCTCCTTGAAGGCCATAAATAAATCTAAGGGCCGGGTAAGTTTTATTTTGATTTTATTTTATCTTGATATGTTTGTAGGATGAATAAGATCAAACTTTATTGGACGGTCCAAAATTAGACCAATTGAATTCTGTCTGTTATAATTATTTAGTTTTTTATTTAATTAATTATTATTTTAATAATTAAATAAAAAAAAAAAAACACAAAGTACTTCTGAATTGATCTCACCCCTTCTTTAATAATTTTAATTCTTCTTTGTTGAGTAATAACTTAATTCTTCAATAAAATACTTCTTGTAGAAATATCAATAACCCGTCTTTTTCACTTAAAAAAAATTCCATATTAATTCATTAATTATGATACAAATTCTATATATATGAATATGGAAAAAGATAAAAAAGATTTTTTTTTATTGGAATTGGGTTTCTTTCTCTTTTTTTTTTTTTTTCCTATTCTTCTTTCTATTTCTGAGAAAAAGAGGGCTTACAAAATAAAGGAAAGGGTTTTTTCGTTCCCAATAGTTATGTATTTAATCGGTGGATAGGAGCATACTCTGGATTGGAATCGTGCCTTGGGGAGTACTGCCTAATAATTTCTACCAACTTTAAGCCCCAATTAGTATTCTTTCTTTGTATATTATGTCAAAATGTTCTTTTGGATAATTTACATAATCTCCATTTCCATTACAAATCCGTTACATATCTTGGTGTTTCTAACCATCCACACGTTTTTGTTCAACCCCCCGTTATGATAATACGTGTATGGTAATACATACAAATGATAGTGAAAACTCAATACGGTGGATCTTTTGAGCCCGCTTCAAGTTAGGATGACTAATCAACCAATCTTGGGGTAAACGGTTTCTTATGTTTATTTCCGCTTAACTCTTTAACTCTTATACATGGAAAATGAGACTCAATATTTTTACTGCGAATTTATATATTCTAAATTATCTTATTTATACTTATTTATATATTTATTTTTTATATTTATATATAAGCTGTTTTCTTTCACTCATATAACTATTTGATTTAATTCTTCAATCCGAAATCCGAATAATTAATAAAAAAAAATGAAGATATCTACTCTACTCAATTCATTCCACCACTTTCCTAGAAAGAAAGAATAAAGAAAAGTTTATGTCTATATATCAACGAATCGCACGTAGAGATATGGATAACACACATAAAGTTAATGGTATTTCATAACTAATCGATTGAGCAGCAGCTCGTAGACCACCTAAAAAGGAATATTTATTATTTGACCCGTATCCTGACATAAGAAGTCCAATGGGAGCAATACTTGAAATGGCAATCCATAAAAAAACACCAATATTGAGATCCGCTAAAACAAGGCGATAACCAAACGGAACTACTAAATAGCTTACTAAAATTGATATAACTGCTATGGATGGACCGATACTGAATAAACGAGTATCCCCTCTAGATGGAAAAAGATTTTCTTTGAAAAGAAGTTTTGTCCCATCTGCTAGAGCTTGAAGAACTCCCAAAGGGCCGGCGTATTCAGGTCCAATACGTTGTTGTATTCCCGCGGATATTTCTCTTTCTAACCATACAATTACCAGTACGCCTATTGTGATTCCCAATACAAGAGTCAAAATAGGAATAAATAACCATATAATTCCATAGACCTCTTTTAAAAATTCCAATCTAGAAAAAGAATCGATATCTTGTACTTTTGGTGTATCAATTATCATTTCAACGATCAACTTCTCCCATAATGATATCTATACTACCTAGTATTGTCATAATATCAGCCAATTTCATTCTTTTAACTAACTGAGGAAGAATTTGCAAATTAATAAAACCCGGCGGTCGAATTTTCCATCTCCAAGGAAAACCACTCCGATCCCCTATCAGAAAAATCCCCAATTCTCCTTTTGGGGCTTCGACTCTCACATAAAGTTCTTGTTTCGGCAATTCAAATGTAGGAGAAGGTTTTTTACTAATAAAGCGATATTCAAAATCATTCCATTCTGGATTCCCTTCTCTATCAAAGTATCGGATTTCTAAATTCTCATATGGTCCCCCCGGAATTCCTTCGAGAGCCTGTTGAATAATTTTTATGGATTCTACCATTTCACCAATTCGGACTAGATAACGAGCCAATGAATCTCCTTCTTTTTGCCACTGTACTTCCCAATCAAATTCGTCGTAACACTCATACTGATCAACTTTACGAAGATCCCATTGTATTCCGGACGCTCGCAGCATTGGTCCCGATAAACCCCAATTTATTACTTCCTCTCGACCAATAATGCCTACCCCCTCAACTCGTTCTAAAAAAATTGGATTGCGTGTAATAAGTTGTTGATATTCAGCAACCCTTGTTAAAAAATAATTGCAGAAATCCAAACATTTATCTATCCAGCCATGAGGTAGATCAGCCGCTACTCCCCCGATCCGAAAATAATTATGCATCATTCTCATACCGGTGGCAGCTTCGAATAGATCATATACTAATTCTCTTTCTCTGAAAATATAGAAAAAAGGAGTCTGTGCACCAATATCCGCCATAAAAGGACCGAGCCATAACAGATGAGAAGCTATACGACTCAACTCCAACATAATTATTCTGATATAGCTGGCTCTTTTAGGTACTTGAATATTTCCCAGCTGTTCCGGTCCATTTACCGTTATTGCTTCTGTGAACATAGTAGCTAAATAATCCCAACGTGTTACATAAGGCAAATATTGTATAATTGTTCGGTTTTCCGCAATTTTTTCCATCCCTCGGTGTAAATAACCCAATATTGGTTCACAGTCAATAACATCTTCGCCATCTAGAGTAATGATAAGTCGAAGAACACCATGCATTGATGGATGGTGGGGACCCATATTGACTACCATGAGGTCTTTTCTTGTAGCTGGTATATTCATAGGTTTTTCCTTAATTCATTCTTTCATGAATTTCTGAAAACGAAAAAAAGTTCATTCAAATTCAAGATCTAATAAATCAAATAATTCAAAATGCCTCTTCAAATTAACGAGTTTTTAATTCCCGAATATCCAACCGATTAATTAATTCTTTATAACCCATTTTATTTTTCTTTGACAAATAAGATAGCAGTCGTTGGCGTTTTCCCAGAATTTTACGTAGACCTCTCTGAGATAAATAGTCTTTTTTGTGTAATTGTAAATGTGAAGTAAGTCTTCGTATCCTATTGGTGAAACTAAATATTTGAAATTCAACAGATCCCCTGTTTTCTTCTTTTTCTTCTTGTGAAATAACTGAGATGAATGAATTTTTTACCATAAAATGAAACCCCCTCTTTTTTTAAGATATTTTTGTTGATAGATATATTTATTGATCAGTAATAATAATGTCACTCGTTTTAGTTTGGTATAGACAATAATCTGAATTTCGTTATAAATTTCGGATTTTTTTAAATCAAATTGAATCAATCCGATTTTAATTTTAAAATTCGATTTGAAAAGGTATACAAAAGGGTGGTTGTTTTCTGCACTCCCAAAAGATAAAAACTTAGTCCTACAATCAGAAGGTTTTATTGATTCATTTCTAGATCGAATTGATAGGTCATTGAATTAGTATCATGTATCAGAATGGAATGTAAGACAATGGATGTGTGCACCTCTTTGTCGTCATAGACCCGCTGTGATATGGGATGGGAAATATAGCAAAAATGGACTAGTAATAAATTTTCAATCGCGGATACATATGTATCCTTACCATACCGAAACGACTGCCGTTATTGGTATCAAACCAATACCGATTCATACAAGCTAAATCTTCTAATCGATAATTGGGCCAAAGAAATAACTTTAATTTAATAAGTTTTTTTTTTAATCCTTTGCTTTTATCCAAACCCTGGCCGTTTACCTTATTCCCACTCCCCAATGCTGAATTTTTATGCATATCATTTCTATTCCTAGAATTGAAACAAATTAGAATTCTAAATTCTCTCCGAAGTCTGGGTGATAAAAGATTTTCAGGAACAAACAAATCATAATTATTTTTATCTCTATTTCCAGTCATCTTTTGATATTTGGTAATGACTTTATCAGAATTCTTATCATCAGAATTCTTATCAACATGGTTTTTTTCTCGGTATTTTTGATTAATTTGGTGTTTACTTTGATGAACCAATGAAATACCAATGGTTTGATACATAATAAATTGTCCATCATTTTTTATAGATAGACGAATCGGTTCAATAATAAAAATTCCTCTTTTGATCAATTCTGTAAGAGTTAAATTTTTCTGAATCATCAGAATATCCAGACTCATTTCTCCCCTTTGAATAGAGGATATAGTTATTTCTCTTGGATTTATCAGTCTAAGCAGGAGACAATATACTTTGATGTTATTGATTATTTTTTTATTTAAAATATCATCCCATCGCAATTGAAAATGCAAATACCTTTTTAGCAAGAAATAAAACTCCGCTTTTGTATTGTTCTTGTATTGCTTTTTATTTTTATGTTTTCTCATGTCCGAGCCCATATAATCTTCTTCAACATCTTTTTCTTGGTTTGAAAGAGCGGATTCAAGGTTTGCGTGGTCCGCGGATTCTTTTTGACCTTTATTTCGTTTTTTTAATTCAATAGATTTTTTTTCATTGGAGGATATAAAAGGATCTCTTTTTTTATTTCCAGCGATGCTTTTGTTTTCAATATCAGTAGCGTTTTCATTTATATTAGAATCTAAAAGAAGTAATTTTATTGGTATAACCCACGGTTTAGTTTTATACAAATTATAAAGTATCAAAAATTCTGGGAAGAACCAATGTTCAAGATTTGATATGGGACGATTTAATATTTCTTCATTCATTCCCATCCAATCCAAAAACCCTTTTTGATTGGATAGGTTGATTTCTTGATCTTGATGAATCGTGAGGTAAAAAGGATCTTTCTTTTTTATTTTATCAATTATTTGATAATTATTAAGCTTAGCCTTAGTAGATTTTTTATTACTGTCAGTATCAATATTGATCCAGGCTTCGATATCGACTTTCTTTCTAAGACAAAAATGGATAATTCTCCAATCAAAATATTTTCTATCCATATTTTTCTCCATATCTCTAATATCATCTTGTACTAGATCATTATTGATAGGGATAATAGGAATACCTTCCATCATATTAAATAATTTTCGTTTATGTGTGTTGGAATTCGAAAAAACTTCTTGGTTATTTTTTACGTGAAATGGCGATTCATAAATTGAAGAGTACTTCGTATCTTCAGAATTAATAGATTTATATGCTAACCGATCATATCTATATTGTTTTTTAAAACTCTCCTTTTGATTCAGTAATGAAGCCTTTTCCAAATTTTTTTGTTTTTCGTAGTGAATAAATTTCATTTTTTTAGATGAATTGCATAAATCCTTATTTTGATTCATACAGTGTTGATTGAATCTATTTCGCCATTTTTGTGTTACTAGTCTAGACCATCTAATCTGAGATATATCATATTGATAATGATTCCTTAACCAATTTGTCCATTGATTCATTCCAGATTTCTGACGATTCTTATGTTTTAATTGAGAATGAAACAATTCTTGTGTTCCAACAAAAGAATCCTTTATTTCATTTTTAATAAAAAGGGCTGCTCCATTATATTGAAAGACAGATTTTAACTTATATAAATAGAAATTAATAAATTTGGTTTGTGAGAGTTTGTAAAATACATAGGCTTGTGAAAAGTAGGATAAGTCACAAAAATTATTTGCATTCTTATTACTAATATTAGTATTATAAAGTGCCTTTTTTAGAGTCGAAATAAAGTGAATTAAACTTTGATTTGTTTTATCAATTTTTTCTTGATTTGTTTCATTATTGGTAATGTATTTATTAATAATTTTTTTTATTGATTCAAGAAATGGTTGTGTATTGATCCTAGGAATATTAATGATCCATAGAAAGATATCTACGTATACCCTTTCAATGAAAATTTTTAAAAAATAATGTGATTTGCGGATTAATCGAACATTTTTTCTTTTTAATATCTGCCAAATATTTTTTTGTGATTCCAACCTTTTATCATCATCACTTATTTTTATTTTGTTAGAACTCATATTTCGATCTGGAATTAGAAATCCCCCCCTTTTTTCATTTTTTATTTTTTCTATTTGATTTATGATTGTGTTTGTTCTATCAGTTAGATCCTGCATTTTTTTTTCTGTCAATGAATAATTTGTCCAATCCCGAGGTATAGTTTGAATGGACGATTCATGAATCATCAAATTACTGATTATCGAATCTTTTTTAGTTTTACTCAATTCAAATTCATATACTTTTCTTTTTCTCAATCCAAACAGGAGAATTGGGTTTATTTTTGAGAGTTCTTTTTTTATTTCTTTTAAAAACTGAATGCTTTTAATGACCCATTTTTTTGTTTCTTTTGAAACATTTAGAAACAATTTTGTTTTTTCTTTTAAAATTCTTAGAATTAGAAAGCATTTCTTTTTCAATTTTTTAATTTTTATTTTGAGTTCTTTAAAAATGGGTTCAAAAAATGAAAGTTGTTTTCTGGGAGAATCAAAAGGGAATTCAGCTTCCATTCCAAAAATTGTTAAAAAACAAAAATCATTTTTGGAATCTTTCTTTTTCATTGGATCGTTATAAGGGGCTCGTAGGTTAGATCTGTGCCAAGGTTTCAGACGAAAAGGAAATAGAATCTTAATCTGAATACCGTCTGTTAACCAGTTTTTTGGAAATTCTTTTTCTGATAATTGAACGCCATTATAGGTGCATTTAACATGCATTTCTCTATTCCAATCCTTTAAATCCTCGGACCATTCGGGAAATTGAAATAATAGCATACGGGCGATATTTTTAACTATTATCAATGAAGGCAATATAATATATTTTCTAAGAATCGATTGGATTACTAACAAAAAACCTCTTATTACTTGAGCAAGTAAAATACTATCCCAGGCTTCCGCTATTTCTATACGTACTTTCTCCTTTCTTTTGTCTTCTTCTTTTTTATCCTCTTCTTTTTTTTTCTCACTTTCTTCTGTGGTTTTCTCTTTATAATCCGAAATTTTGAGTTCTGCGTTTGTCCACATACAATTTCTCAAAATTAGGTTTATACGTTCGGAAATATCAAAAGAAAAAAGGGGGGATTTTTCTATTCGGTCCAAAAAAAGGGGGGAATGCACATCTGCCTCAAAGAATTTCCAAGTAACTATTTTACGTCTTTGAGCACGCACGGAGCCTTTGATTATGTCTCGACGAAAATCTGATTGTTGTGAATAACGTATCAAAGCTACTTCGTCTGTTTGATCAGTATTATTAGTTTCTTGGGTATTATTATAAGTATCCGTATCAGTATTCTGTTGGTTATCAGTAAAAATAACTACACGTTTGGCTTTTCTTGAGCGAATCTCATGATCCTCTACCACACTTTCCTCGGTTTCTCCCTCCTGTTGTTCCAAATCGTTAATTAATTTGTATGACCACCGAGGGACTTTTTTATGGATTTCTTTTAGTGCAATAGATTTTTTTTTTTTCGTTTTCTCGTTGGGAAGAGTTCTATCTGCATCAAATAAAAATTTGAAAATTTTGATTCTATCTTCTGAATCAATTCTTACTTGTTCGTGTTCAGGAACTAAAAAGGGTCTTTTAAAATTTAAACTTGATGTTGATTTTACAGCAAATTCATTGATTAAGTTCAATAAATAATAAATTTGCTTTGCGCATGTTTTTCTATCAAATGGATTTAGTTTCTGTTCAAATTCTAGGCGATTAATAATAAGAAGGATACTCTGAATCTTATTTATACAAAACTTTTCTATATAATTTTTTATAGAAATTTCATTTATAATTGAGAGTGAAAACATTTTTTTTATTCGTCCGCGATAGGGTCCATTTAAGAAAGGATCATATATTTTTGGTAAATATTCTTTTTTAGTTTTATCATTACACAACCGAGTTCTTTTTTCGAGTACATTCAGAACAACGGATTCTTTAGCGAGAGTTTTTGCTAGATTTTTGTCGAGAGCTTTTACTCTATTTATAAAATTTTTGCTTATAGTTTTCTGTTTATGTTCATTGGTATAACTCCACTGATTATAAAATTCATTAGATTCATTAGAGGGGACTTTTTCCTTTGGGAACAGAGACGCCTTTCTTTGCATCATTTCCAAAAAAGTTGCCAAACTGGGAGGGTACGTAAAAACTATTCTTTCTTTTCCATCACTTTGACATGTATAAAAAAAATATTGTGACATTTCAGTTCTTACGGCATTTTCAAATCGATTGTTTTTTATATACCGTAGCGGACGATTCCATCGTTTAGGGTCGAAAAGAATAGTTACAACCGGTTTTTCAAACCGGAAGAGATCTTTTTTTTCTTTAAATATTTCTAACTTCGAATTTTCTTGTTCTTGATTCCCATCCAGATAATAAGTTTCATAAACGGGTCTATTTTTAGAGCGTGTCTCTTTAAAGTAGAATTCATCCTTTGTTTTTTCCTTTCCATTCACTCGGATCTCTTCCGTTTCATCGATTTTATCCGGATCCT